GTCCCGAACTGGCTGCTGCTTGTGAGGTATGGAAGGAGATCAGATTTAATTTTAAAGCAGTGGATACTTTGTAATTACCTTTTGTTATCTTAGTTGAATTGCAATTAAACTCGGCCCAATCTTTTCCTAAAAGGATTGAGCCGAATACAAAGATTCTTTTTTTTTTTATTTAATACATACTTATCTAGATATAGAAGATTTGAAATACCAAATCTAAGGCTCAAATCTTTCTATTCTTGTCTTTGATCCACTACGGATCCTTGGGATTGGTCTATTCTTTTATATCCTGCAGTTTCCCTGAATCAAGCCAAGTATCACAATTCTTTCTACCCATCCTGTATATTGTCCTTTTCTTTCCATATTGGTGGAATAGAACCTTAAATTATTACGTTCTTAGGCGAAATTTTACGAAAAAAATGATTTCTAGGATAGAACAAATATTTCTTTTTTTTAATGCGAATTTGATACGACATAAGAAAAAGCGCTCTTTATCATTGTATTTATAATGACAAGAGGTTCCCTCATATCATATTCATATAAAGTGAACTCCGGATTTCCAAAAAAGAGAAATACTCACACCTATTACCTTTTAATTATTAGTTAATAAACAATCCTAACGATTGGGTTTCTATGTTTAGTCTAATAGGAAAGAAGATATTCAAATAAAGAATTTTGGATCGAATGACTATTCATCTATTGTATTTTTATGCAAATTAGGGGGCAAGAAAACTCTATGGAAAGATGGTGGTTTAATTCGATGTTGTTTAAGAAGGAGTTAGAACGCAGGTGCGGGCTAAATAAATCAATGGACAGTCTTGGTCCGATTGAAAATACCAGTGAAATTGAAGATTCGAATAGAAAAGATACAACTAAAAATATTCAGAGTTGGGGGGGTCGTGGCGATTCTAGTTACAGTAATGTTGATCGTTTATTCGGCGTCAAAGACATTCGGGATTTCATCCCCGATGAAACTTTTTTGGTTAAGGATAGTAATGGAGACAGTTATTCCATATATTTTGATATTGAAAATCAAATTTTTGAGATTGACAACAATGATTCGTTTCTGAGTGAACTAGAAAGTTCTTTTTATAGTTATCGGAATTCTAGTTATCTGCATAATGGATCTACGAGTGAAGATACCTACTATAATCGTTACATGTACGATACTCAATATAGTTGGAATAATCATATTAATAGTTGCATTGATAGTTATCTTCAGTCTCAAATCTGTATCGATACTTCCATGGTAAGTGATAGTGATAATTGCAGTGATAGTTACATTTCTAGGTCCATTTGTGGTGAAAGTCGAAATAATGGTGAAAGGGAGCGTTCGGGTATACGAACCCACGCGCAAGGTAGTGATTTAACTGATATCGATGTAACTCAAAAATATAGGCATTTGTGGGTTCAATGCGAAAATTGTTATGGATTAAATTATAAGAAATTTTTGAAATCAAAAATGAATATTTGTGAACAATGTGGATATCATTTGAAAATGAGTAGTTCAGATAGAATAGAACTTTTGATCGATCGGGGTACTTGGCATCCTATGGACGAAGACATGGTTTCTCTAGATCCCATTGAATTTCATTCAGAGGAAGAACCTTATAAAGATCGTATTGATTCTTATCAAAGAAAGACGGGATTAACCGAGGCTGTTCAAACAGGCATAGGCCAACTAAACGGCATTCCCGTAGCAGTCGGGGTTATGGATTTTCAGTTTATGGGGGGCAGTATGGGATCCGTAGTCGGGGAAAAAATCACCCGTTTAATTGAATACGCTACCAATAAATTTCTACCTCTTATTATAGTGTGTGCTTCCGGGGGGGCGCGCATGCAAGAAGGAAGTTTGAGCTTGATGCAAATGGCTAAAATATCGTCTGCTTTATATGATTATCAATCAAATAAAAAGTTATTTTATGTATCAATCCTTACATCTCCTACTACTGGTGGGGTGACGGCTAGTTTTGGTATGTTGGGTGATATCATTATTGCCGAACCCAATGCTTACATTGCGTTTGCGGGTAAAAGAGTAATTGAACAAACATTGAATAAAACAGTACCCGAAGGTTCGCAAGCGGCTGAATATTTATTTCAGAAGGGATTATTCGACCTAATCGTACCACGTAATCTTTTAAAAAGTGTTCTGAATGAGTTATTTAAGCTCCACGCTTTCTTTCCTTTGACTAAAAATTCAATCAAAACCAAATCCAGCGCTAAGTTCAATTATTTGTAGCAAACGAGTAGTTAGTTTATTCGGAATTAAAGGAAATAGGAATTTTGTTTGGTGACCTAAGATCTAATTGTAGAAAGAATCAAAAGCTGCGGATAACCCCTTTTACCTCTATTTCTGATTACTAATCAAGAAGTCTCTATCAAAAAAAAAAGAGTGAATTCTTCCTTTCATGAAATTAGGCAAACAAACCGAATTTCTACTTCTGATCTTACGTATATAATTCAAATAGAAAAAATCGAAAGTTTTGTGCTTTTCTCGATTTCCCGAGAATCCGGTTTAGCTAAAAATACCTCCGGGTTCGGATTCTAACGAATCTTTCGATAATCTGGAAGAAAGTCTTTCTTTAGTAAAAAAGTCAAAAGAATAAAAGAAAAAGAAATCAAGAAAAATAATAAAGTTGATTATCATACATATCTTTCATGTAGAAAGATGAATAAGTTCATTTATTTAGCTCTACATTCCTTGCACTTATTCTATATCCTCACTTAGATATAGATCTATAGATACTTAGATCTATACTAAGAATTGAATTAATAATTAAATAATAATGAAAATTATTAATTATAATTATTATAAGATATCCTTATTTATAAATAATAATAACAGGTACGAACAATAAATCGAGGTACCCATTCTATGACAACTTTGAACTTTCCCTCTTTTTTTGTGCCTTTAGTAGGCCTAGTATTTCCGGCAATTGCAATGGCTTCTTTATCTCTTCATGTTCAAAAAAACAAGATTGTTTAGACCCGATGGACCCCATCTCTTCTATTTTTTTTTTTTTCAAAACTTAGACTTGCATCATAACTAACACAGATATCTATTTAGTGAAATATGATATAACATGTGATTTCTGCCGAACATAAGGGAAAGGACTCTTATACCTACAGAAACATAATAATATATGGGTAAATGAATTCTAGCCGTTTTCAAATCGACCAGGATCGCTGGATGGCTGAAATAAAAAGTCCTCGGATCTATATGTATAGTGGGATCATATGAAGGGTATGTTATTATTTTAGTTTAGATTAGATCTAAGTAATTTGATGAATTACTCCTAAAGGTTCACATCAAACTAGTGCTAGTTGATGAGAGTTACTTCGGAAACAAAAAAGGTAAAGTCAAATTAATTTGAGGGTTTCTCTCAATTCCACTAAAATACAATCGGATCAAGTATGAGTTGGCGATCAGAACATATATGGATAGAACTTATAACGGAGTCTCGAAAAATAAGTAATTTCTGCTGGGCCTTTATCCTTTTTTTAGGTTCATTAGGATTCTTATTGGTTGGAACTTCCAGTTATCTTGGTAGAAATTTGATATCTTTTTTTCCGTCTCAGCAAATCATTTTTTTTCCACAAGGTATCGTGATGTCTTTCTACGGAATCGCGGGTCTCTTTATTAGTTCCTATTTGTGGTGCACAATTTCCTGGAATGTAGGCAGCGGTTATGATCGATTCGATAGAAAGGAAGGCATAGTGTGCATTTTTCGGTGGGGATTCCCTGGAAAAAATCGTCGCATATTCCTGCGATTCCTTATAAAAGATATTCAGTCCATTAGAATAGAAGTTAAAGAGGGTATTTATGCCCGTCGTGTCCTTTATATGGACATCCGAGGTCAGGGGGCCATTCCCTTAACTCGTACTGATGAGAATTTGACTCCACGAGAAATTGAACAAAAAGCTGCTGAATTGGCCTATTTCTTGCGTGTACCAATTGAAGTATTTTGAAAAAAAAATGGGTGCTTTGAGGGAAAAATGCAAGAATCCTCTTTTTTTCTATAACATAACCTAAGTGAAGTTTCATCAGAGGGGTCATTCGAGCCAAAGCGGGCGGAACAACTACAAAACGAAATTCTTTATTTTTGTCACTCGACTCTCCTTTCTTTTGTGTTCCTTAATAACCAACACAAAAATAACAATTAGATTTCTTAATAATGATAACTAGCCAATTTCTGTCTTGTTTTGCTACTTTGAGTATCGCAATATCTTTGCCTCAATTATTCTACTATTCCTGTCTGTGGGCAATCAGTGAATTATTATTTTTTTTTTGAAATATTTTATATTGTGGATTTTTTCGTCTCAACATTGGATTAATATTCATTACTTAAAGCGGTTCTTTCAGTCATTCATTGAAAGGAGACAGTTTTTTGAATTTGCTCAATTGAGATATCGGGAAACAAGATTTTTTTTAGTATTTCTTCATTCGAAATGGATTGATTATTAGTCGATTTCTCTAGTCTTTCGTCGAGATTGAAAGACTAACCACAAAATCACAAATAAAATAGATTCATAGGTTCCATACCTTGTATAGAACTCATGCGTGAAAGAAGGATTCGATCGCATAGAGTCGACGAATGAGGTGGGTTGATTAACAATTCACAGATGAAAAAATGGCAAAAAAGAAAGCATCCACTCCTCTTGTATCTATAGTATTTTTGCCTTGGTGGCTTTCTCTCTCATTTAAAAAAAGTCTGGAATCTTGGGTTACTAATTGGTGGAATGCCGGGCAATCCGAAATTTTTTTGAATGATATTCAAGAAAGAGGTATTCTAGAAAAATTCATAGAATTAGAGGAACTCCTTGTCTTGGACGAAATGATCGAAGAATACTCGGAGACACGTCTACACAAGCTTCCTATAGGAATCCAAAAAGAAACGATCCAATTAATCAAGATACACAACGAAGATCGTATCCATACGATGTTGCACTTCTCGATAAATATAATCTGTTTTGTTATTCTCAGTGGTTATTCTATTTTGGGT